TATCTCTCTAAATAAAATGGGTATATAGGAAAGAAAGAATAAAAAAAGATCTCTTTTTTGCAATTCTATTCTTTCGAGTTTATTTCGTTCCTATTCTCCTTTCTCAGAAAAGGGGGACATTACCAAAGTAAAAGATTACTTCGTTCTTGATAGTTATTTACTTAATCAGTGGATAGGAACATACTCTGGATCGAAATCATGGGGAGTACTTCTTAATCGTTTCTACTAACTTAAAGCCCCAATTTGAATTCCTTTTAGGTACATCCTGTTGGATAATTTACAGAATCTCCATTACTAATCCTTTGCGTATCTTGGTCTTCCTAACCATCCACTCATTTTTGTTAACCTTCCATTATGGTAATACATCTATGTTAATAGATAGTAAAAACTCCATACAGTTGATCTTTTGAACCCGTTTCAAGCCATGATGCCTAATCAACCAATCTTGGGGTAAACAGTCTCGACTGCTTTGCTTATATTTACTTTCATTTCATTCTTGTACATAGGAAATGAGATTCAATCCCTTTAACTGCAAATTCAAAAGCCGTTTTATTTCACTCATATAACTATCTGGTTTAGTTCATCAACCCGAATTCTGAATAAAAAAATAAAATATATATATTCAACTCATTTAACTTTCTTACTAGAAAGAAAAGAAATAGGGGAAATTTTATGTCTCACCGAATCACACGTAGAGATATTGATAATACACATAGAGTTAATGGTATTTCATAACTAATTGATTGAGCAGCAGCTCTTAAACCACCTAAAAAGGAATATTTATTATTTGATCCATATCCCGACATAAGAAGTCCAACGGGAGCAAGACTTGAAACAGCGATCCATAAAAAAACACCAATACTAAGATCGGCTAGAATAAGGCGATAACCAAAAGGAATTACTGAATAACTTAGTAAAATGGATATGACTGCTATGGATGGTCCGATACTGAATAAACGAGTATCCCCTCTAGATGGAAAAAGATTCTCTTTGAAAAGTAGTTTTACCCCATCTGCTAGAGCTTGAAGAATTCCCAAGGGGCCGGCGTATTCAGGTCCAATACGTTGTTGTATCCCTGCAGATATTTCTCTTTCTAACCAAACAATTACTAGTACACCTAGTGTGATTCCTAATACAAGAGTCAAAATAGGGACAAGCACCCATATGATCCCATAGACTTCTTTTAAGAATTCCAATCTGGAAAACGAATGGATGGCTTGTAGTTCTGTTGTATTATCAATTATCATTTCAACGATCAACTTCTCCCATAATGATATCTATACTACCTAGTATCGTCATAATATCAGCCAATTTCATTCTTTTAACTAACTGAGGCAGAATTTGCAAGTTGATAAAACCCGGTGGGCGAATTTTCCATCTCCAAGGAAAAACACTCTGATCTCCTATCAGAAAAATTCCCAATTCTCCTTTTGGTGCTTCGACTCTTACATAAAGTTCTTGTTTGGACAATTCAAAAGTTGGAGAAGGTTTTTTACTAATAAATCGATATTCAAAATCATTCCATTCAGTATCTTTTACTCTATCAAAGCGTCGGATTTCTAAATTCTCAAAGGGCCCCCCTGGAATTCCTTCCAGAGCCTGTTGGATAATTTTTATGGATTCTGTCATTTCACCGATTCGTACTAAATAACGAGCTAATGAATCCCCTTCTTTTTGCCATTGAACCTCCCAATCAAATTCGTCGTAACACTCATAATGATCAACTTTACGAAGGTCCCATTGTATTCCGGAAGCTCGTAGCATTGGTCCTGATAAACCCCAATTTAGTGCTTCTTCTCCTCCAATAATGCCTACGCCCTCAACTCGTTCTAAAAAAATAGGATTCCGTGTAATAAGCTTTTGATATTCAGCAACCCCTGTTAAAAAATAATCGCAAAAATCCAAACATTTATCTATCCATCCATGAGGTAGATCAGCAGCTATTCCTCCAATACGAAAATAATTATGCATCATTCGCATACCGGTGGCAGCTTCGAATAGGTCATATATCAATTCTCGTTCTCGAAAAATATAGAAGAAAGGGGTTTGTGCCCCAATATCTGCCATAAAAGGACCAAGCCATAACAAATGGGAAGCTATACGACTCAACTCCAACATAATGGCTCTGATATAGCTAGCCCTTTTAGGTACTTGAATATTGCCTAGTTGTTCGGGTCCATTTACGGTTATTGCTTCTGTGAACATAGTAGCTAAATAATCCCAACGTGTTACATAAGGCAAATATTGTATAATTGTTCGGTTTTCCGCAATTTTCTCCATTCCTCTGTGTAAATAACCCAATATTGGTTCACAGTCAATAACATCTTCACCATCGAGAGTAACGATAAGTCGAAGAACACCATGCATTGATGGGTGGTGAGGACCCATATTGACTATCATGAGGTCTTTTCTTGTAGTTGGTGCAATCATAAGTTTTTTACCGAGTCATTCTTCCATGAATTGCTGAAAGTAAAAAGAAGTTCATCAAAATTGAAACGCATAAGTTTAAATGATATCACTCTTTAAATTAACGAGTTTTTGTCTCTCGAATATCCAACCGATCAATTAATTGTTTATAACGTACTCTATTTTTTTTTGACAAATAAGCCAGTAATCGTTGACGTTTTCCCAAAATTTTTCGCAAACCTCTCTGAGATGAATAGTCTTTTTTGTGCAATTCCAAATGTGAAGTAAGTCTCCTTATCTTAGTGGTGAAACTGAATACTTGAAATTCAACAGACCCTCTGTTTTCTTCATTTTCTTTTTGAGAAATAACCGAAATGAATGAATTTCTTACCATAAAAAAAAGCCTCCTCTCCCTTTTTACAGATATGGATTTTACCGATCAGTAATAATAATGTCATTTATTTTAATGTGGTATATACAATAATCTAATTCAAATTTCTTTATGAACTCCTAATTTTATCAATTCAAATGAATCAATCCAATTGAAAATTAGATTTAGATAGGGAGAGAAAAGGATTGGCACATTTTCGTATTCACAAAAGCGAAGAATTTAGACCTAAAATGAAGAGGGTTCTGTTGATTCATTTCTAGATCGAATTGATACATTATTCATTTAGTATTGGATATTTAGAATGAAATGTAAGACAGGACGTGTGATGTGTGTATTTATTTGCTTTCATATATCCTATATAGTAGAGGATATATAGGAAAAATGTACTATCAACGAATTTTCAATCGTGGATACAAATGTATCCTTAACATACTGAAACGACTGCCATTATTGGTATCAAACCAATAGCGATTCATACAAGCTAAATCTTCTAATCGATAATTAGGCCAAAGAAAGAACTTCAATTTCATTAATTGATTTGTCTCTCTATCAAGGTGATTACTGTCACCTAGAACTTGGCTGCTATTCTTTTCGTTGCAAAATACAGGATTTCTATCTACATCATTCCTATTCTTTGAATTGAAACAAATTAGAATTCTTAATTTTCTACGACGCCTAAATGAGAAAATATTTTCAGGAACAAGCAAATCAAAATGATTTTTGTCTCTATTTCTTGTTATTCTTTCATGTGGTGGAATAGATTCATCAAAATTATTCTTAGCAACATATCTTTGCTCTCGGTATCTTTGATTAGTTTGGTGCTTACTCTTATGAACCAACAAAATACCGATGGTTTGATACATAATAAACTGTCCGTCGTTTTTTACAGACAGACGAATGGGTTCGATAATCAATATTCCCCTTTTCATCAATTCTGGAAGAGTTAAATTCTTCTGAATCAGCATTATATCCAAACTCATTTCTCCCCTTTGAATCGAGGATATAGAAATTTTTCTTGGATCTATTAGCCTAAGCAGGAAACAATATACCTTAATATTATTGATCATTCTTTGATTCAAAGTATCGTCCCATCTCAATTGAAAAAGCAAATAACGTTTCAGGAACAAATCGAGTTCTGCTTCCGTGTTACTTTTGTATTGTTTTTTCTTTTTACCTTTTTTCATGTCCGATCTCGCATAATCTTCTTCAATATCTTTTTGTTGGTTTGAAAGAACGGATCCAAGATCCCCTTGGCTTGTGGTTTTTTTTTCTTCTTGATTTCGATTCTTTATTTTTTTATTCGATGGTATCAAAAAACTTCCCTTTTGCTTTTCATTAATCTTTTGATTTTGATTTTCATTACTATTTTCATTTCTATTCAAATTTAAAAGAAGTAATTTGCTTGGTATAAACCAAGATTTCGTTTTATATGTATTATAAAGTAACAAAAATTCTGGGAAGAACCAAAGTTCCAGATTCAATATGGGACGCTTTAGTATTTTTTCATTCATCCCCATCCAATCAAAAAAGACTTTTGGGGAGTTTGGTAAATTCATTTCTGGAATCATAAGATAAAAAATATTTTTTTGATCAATTATTTGATAATTATTAGTAACAATCTGAGTATTTTGATTACTATTGGCATCGATCGTGATCCAGGCCTCAATATCGACTTTTTGTCTAAGATCAAAATTGATAATTTTCCAATCCAAATATTTCCTATCGGGAGTTTTTTCCATATATAGAATATCGCCCTTTCCTAGATAATTATTGATAGGGATACTCCTCAGCATATCAAAAAAAGTTTCTTTATATGTGTTGTAATTATAAGAAATCTCTTGATTCTTATTTCCTTCAAACGGCGATCTAGAAATAAATGAGTCCTTTTTATTTTCAGAATTAATAGATTTATATGATAAAAGATCATATTTAGAGTATTTTTGAAAATTATCTTTTTGATTCAATAATGAATAGACTTCCAAAATATTTTCTTTTTTGGAATCAATTAATTGGTCTTTTTCATATAAATTCCATTTTCTGAAATTTTTCCTTTTAACCATACGACGTTGATAAACTCTATTCCGCCATTGTTGTGGTATTAATCTAGACCATCTGATCTGAGATAAATCGTATTGATAATGCCCTCTTAACCAGTTTTTCCATTGATTCATTTCAGAACTCGGAAGTCTGTTATCCTTTAATTTAGAATGAATTATTCCTTGTGTTTCAAAAGAATCCTTTATTTCAGGCTTAAGAAAAAAAGGGATTCCTTGATATTGAAGAAATGATTTTAATTTATACAAGTTAATAACTTGGGTTTGTGATAATTTGTAAAATACATATGCCTGTGATAAGTACGATAAGTCATAAAAAATATGTGAATTTGTCTTACTATTACTAATATTATAAAGTGACTTTTTTATAGTCGAAATAAACTCAATTGGATTTTTATTTTTTTTATTAATTATTTCTTGACTTGTTTCATTATTGTAAATGGATTTATTCATAATTTTTTTTGTTGATTCAAGAAATAATTTTCTCTTCATTCTGGGAATATTAATGATAGATAAAAATATATTTGTGTAGATTCTTTCAATGAAAAATTTAAAAACAAAAGGTAATTTAGAAATTAATCGAGCATTTCTTCTTTTTAATATTTGCCATTTTTCTAATCTTTTAGCATTATAACTTGTTTTGTTAAGACTAATATTTATTTCCGGAGTTACTTTTTTTTTCTCTTTTGTAATTCTTTCTATTTGATTTCTAATTGTATTTGTTCTATCAGTCAGATCCTTCATTTTTTTTTCTGTCAATGAAGAATTTGTCCAATCTGGAGATGCAATTTGACTAAATGATTTATGAATCATCTGATTGCTGATTATGGGATCTCTTTCTTTTTTAGTTTCACTCGATTCATATACTTCTACTTCTCTTGATCGAAATAAGAGAATTGGATTTACTTTTAAGAGTTCTTTTCTTATTTTTTTAAAAAAAACGACACTTTTGATAACCCATTTTTTTGTTTCTTTTGAAACTTTTCGAAGTAATTTTATTTTTCCTTTAAAAATTTTTAGAAGTAGAAAATATTTCTTTTGAAATTTTCCAATTTTTTTTTCGAGTTCCTTAAAAATGGGTTCAAAAAAAGAGGGTCGTTTTCGGGGAGAACCAAAAGGAAGTTCGGTTTCCATTCCCAAAACTGTTAAAAAACAAAAATCATCTTTTTCTTTTTTCTTTTTCATTATTAGATCTTTATGAGAGAATCGGAGTTTAGATCTGTGCCAAGGTTTCAGACAGAAAGGAAATAAGATTTTTATCTGAATACCATCTGTCAACCAATTTTGTGGAAATTCTGTTTCGGACAATTGAACACCATTATAGGTACATTTAACATGCATCTCCCTATTCCATTCCTCTAAATCCTCATACCATTCAGGAAGTTGCAATAGTAACATACGTCCAATATTTTTCGCTATTATCAATGAAGGTAATAGAATATATTTTCTAAAAAGAGATTGAGTTATTAACATGGAACCCCTTATTACTTGCGCAAATGGAATGGTATCCCAGGCCTCTGCTATCTCTATTCGCGCGTTCTCCTTTCTTTTGTTCTCTTCTTTTTTGTCCTTCTCTTTTTTTTCTTCTCTTTTTGTTTGCTCTTCTGTATACTCTACAATTTTGAATGCTGACCCCCTCCCTACCCAATTTCTAAAAATTGGTTTAATTGGCCCAGAGATATCAAAAGAAAAAAGAAGGGATTTTTTTATTCTGTCCAAAAAAAGAGGGGAATGCACATTTGCTTGAAACAGTTCCCAAATAACTATTTTACGCCTTTGAGCACGTATAGAACCTTTTATTATGCCTCGCCTAAAATCTGATTGTTGTGAATAGCGTATCAAAGCTACTTCGTCTGTTTGATCAGGAGGATTAGTATCCTCAGTATGCTCCTTGGTACCAGTAAAAATTACTACACGTTTGGCTTTTCTTGAACGAATTTCATGATCTAATGGTCCGTTTTCTTGATCTTCTCCTGCTTCTTGTTCCAACTCGCTGGTTAATTTGTATAACCAGCGAGGTACTTTTTTACTGATTTCTTTTATTCTAATAGATTTTTTACTAATTTTTTGAACATTAGTATCAGTTACAATTGTATTTTTTAAATATTTCAAATATTTTGTTCCTTTTTCTGAATCTATTCTTCCTTCTTCTTTATCTGAAAATACAGAAAGACCCCTAGAATTAAAAATTGATCCTGATTCTTTACCAAGTTCATTGATGAAAGTTAAGAAATCAACAATTTCGGTTGATAATGGTTTTTTATCAAATCGATCTATTTTCTGTTCAATTTTTTGGTAATCAGTATCAGGAAGAATGATACCATGAATCCGATTTATCCCAACTTTCTCTATGAAATTGTCTATCGAAGTTTTTTTTATTTTTATGATTGAAGGTGAAACGCTTTTTGTTATTGTTCTCCGATATGGTCCGTTCAAGAAAGGATCATATATTTTGGGTAAGTATTCGTTTGTAGTATTGTCATTACACAACCTAGTCCTTGTTTCGAGTATATTCAAAAAAAGAGATTCTTTGTCTAGAGCTTGAATTCGATTTACAAATTCGTTGTTTAAATTATTACTTTTTTCTTTGTTGGTATAAACCCAATGATTGTAGAGTTCATTAGATGAGAATTTTTCTAGTGTAGCCAG